TAAATAAATCAATCAAATTCCGGGAGGCTTCATAAAGTGCTTCTTTCGGAGTTAAACTTCCATTTGTCCATATTTCGAGAAAGAGTATCTCTTGTTTCTCATTACCATTCACATAAGAATGAATACTATGATTTGCATTTCTAACAGGCATAAATACCGCATCTATAGTATAACTTCCATCTTGAATGTTGTTTAGTGTTTTTATACGATATCCACGCTTCCTCTCAATTTGTAATTCAATACACAAATTAATAGGTTCTGTTAGGTTAGCTATATGTTGTGTATTATCAACGATTTCCACCGAAGGTGGTAAAATGATGTCTTGAGCAGTTACATATCCAGGACCTTTGAAACAAATAGATGCGTCCCGAGTTCCATACAGATTACTCTTCAATACAATTTCTTTCAAATTCATTAAAATTTCATGTATTGATTCTTGAATACCTACTATGGTAGAATATTCATGTGGTATTTTCTCAGATTTTGCACGTGTGATACATGTTCCCTCTATTTCTCCGAGCAAAATTCTTCGCATTGCAATGCCTATTGTATCTGCTTGACCTTTCCTAAGTGGAGACAGAATAAAGCGTCCATAATAAAGACGCTTACTGTCTACCCTTGATTCAACACACTTCCATTGTAGTGTCCGAGCAGATACTTTAACTTTTTCTCGAATCATAGTAATATATTTTTATGAAACTCTTGATTTAATTGTTTATTTCTCTTGAAATCTCTTTCTTTAATGTTTATTTTTAGTTTTACACACGTCTTTTTTTAGGAGCCCTACATCCATTATGTGGCATAGGGGTTACATCCCGTATAAATCTTAATAGTATACCACTTCTACAAATAGCTCTTAATGCCGCATCTCTTCCTAGACCGGGACCCTTTATTATGACTTCGGCTCGTTGCATGCCTTGATCTACTACTGTTCGAATAGCATTTGCTGCTGCGGTTTGAGCGGCAAATGGTGTCCCCCTTCGTCTACCCTTGAATCCACACGAACCGGCAGAGGACCAAGAAATCACCCGACCTCGTACATCTGTAACAGTCACAATGGTATTGTTGAAACTAGCTTGAACAAAAATAACTCCCTTTGGTATTTTACGAGGATGTTTACGCGAACCAATACGTCCATTTTTACGTGAACCAATTTTTGGTATAGATTTTGCCATTTTTATTATTTTAAAAAATATAAGTCTGAAATATATGGATATATCCATTTCCTATCAAAAAAGAATTCTTTACTCTTGTTTAACTAGTTATTCTATTGTATTGTATTCTATAATTCAATTAATATAGAATACAATTTTTGAAATCAAGCAATAATTAGAATACTTATAATTATCAACTAAATTCTAATATAGAATCTAAATGTTTAGATTTTTTTGTTTACTATTTAAGAAAATGGAATATTAATAAGATTTTTTATTTGAATTTTAATATCATTTTTTTTATTTGTACATTTGGTACTTTCTTTTTATTTTCATTTTTTTGTTAATTATCCTTGTCTTTGTTTATGTTTTGGGTTGGAACAAATTACTATAATTCGACCTCGCCTGCGTATCAATCGACATTTTTCACAAATTTTACGAACAGAGGCTCCTACTTTCATATTTTTAATTTAACTCCTTAACTAAAATACTAAAATTGAATGCCAAATCTATATATTGGAAGAAAATAGGTTTTCCTTACATTTTTAACTTCTAATTGTGCCTCCTAAAAAACATGTTAAAGTTAAAAAATTAACTTAAGTGACTTATACTTCCTTTTTCTCCTTTACCGGTCGTATACATTAAGTACGTTCAATTTTTTTGTAAACATAGCCTAGAATTTTTTTTTTTAATTCTATTTCTCTAAAGCAACATGGAACATACCCTCAGAAGTTATTCAGTAATTTAATCTTCATGAATTTTTATTTCTATTCTAGTTAAATCCTCTTCACACATTCACTAAGGTATCAGGAGTACATAGTAGAAATCCGTTTTTTCTCTACTCCATTTACAATAATGTATATAATTTTTTCATAGAAATCAGATATCGGCAAATTTACCATTACCATATATAACATAAAACTTCGCCGCCGATTCTTTCTAATCGAGCCTCTCGATCTGTCATTATACCCCTAGAAGTAGAAAGAATTACAATCCCCATTCCTCCTAAAACTCTCGGAATTTGTTGATAGTTAGAATAGATTCGTAGACCAGGTGTACTGATCCTTTTTAAATTTAAAAAAGTTTTATATGATTCTTTCCTATTTCTTCTATACCGTAGCGTTAAAACTAAAAAGTATTTGTTGCTTTCTCGATGTTTTCTAACGTTTTCAACAAAACCCTCTCGTAAAAGTATTTTCACAAGGTTTTCGGTGATATTAGTAAGTGGTATTTGAACCGTTCTTTTTCGATTCATGTCAGCATTGCGTATCAAAGTTAGCATATCAGCGATAGTATCTTTACCCACGATAGATTATTGCTCCTTACTTTCGATATAATAAACGTGCTCCTGTTTTTTGTTTTTTTATTTTTTGATTCAATAAAATATCTAATATTGAATATGAGAATAGAATATAATAATACTCTATATTATATTCTAATATTGAATATATATATATAGATATAAAATATTATTCTAATTAGTCTAATCAGTATAATGTAAATCTAGAATATAGAATATTCTAAAACTAAAAAAAGATAGAAAGAAAATGAATGACCTAGTTATAAATTATAAACTATATAGATAATATTATATCGAATTCAGAATTCTATTTTTTTTATATACTTTATACAAAATACAAATAGAATTCTGAATTCGAATTTTTATTTTGAATCTATCTATCTATATATTCAATTCACTATAATATATAGATTTCATTCCTTTTTCTTTTTTTTTTGATCGATTATTATTATTCTTATTTCGTTTTAAAAATTAATTTTTTAATTAATATTAATATAATGACTTACTATTTCTAATAACTTAGAAATATGTATACTTTTCATATTTATGTAATAATCTTAACTTACTTAATATAAATATTCATAATTATAGAATAATGATTACACAAGTATATAAGGTATATATGTGAGTATATAAGGTATATATGTGAGATCTAATATATTTAGGAATCTATTTCACTTCTATTCAAATATATATTCAAATAGATTTGCTTCCTATTCATTCCAGTCCTAAATAATATATCTATATCACGATCTCGTATTATAATACCTCGGGTGCTAATGAAACTATTTTAGTGAAATTTAACTGTCTCAATTCTCGGGCTATTGCGGAAAAAATTCGAGTTCCTTTTGGATTTCCTTCTTTATCAATGAGAACCGCCGCATTATCATCATACTTTATTATTATACCATTACTACGTTTTAGTTCTTTACAAGTACGTACAATTACAGCCCTGATCACTTCAGATTTTTCTAAAGATGAGTTTGGTACTGCTTTTTTGATTACAGCAACAACAATGTCACCAATATAAGCATACCGCCGATTACTAGCTCCTATGATTCGAATACACATCAATTCGCGGGCTCCGCTATTATCGGCTACATTTAAATAGGTTTGAGGTTGAATCATATCATTTTTTTCTATCTTTCAGTCAAAAAGTTGAAGTAAAAAAAATATTCTGTGTTCAAAAAAAAAAAGAAACCAACAATTACCATTTTTTTCATACTAAAGACCTATTTCGTTCTAATGATTATTCTGAAAGAATGAATTGAGTTCGTATAGGCATTTTGGATGCCGCTATTGAAATAGCCTTTCTAGCTATATTTTCTGGGACCCCTCCCATTTCATAAAGTATTTTGCCGGGTTTAACGACAGCTACCCAATATTCGGGAGATCCTTTTCCCGAACCCATACGCGTTTCGGTAGGTCTTACTGTAACAGGTTTGTCTGGAAATATGCGTACCCATATTTTCCCACCTCGGCGAACATTTCGTGACATTGCCCGTCGCCCTGCTTCTATTTGTCTAGATGTGATCCAAGCGGGCTCAAGTGCCTGAAGAGCATATTTTCCGAAGGAAATTGTATTACCTCGATAGGCTTTTCCTTTCATTCTTCCTCGATGTTGTTTACGGAATCTGGTTCTTTTGGGGTTATAGTTGATGGTTATTTCTCAATTCCATCTCTATTACAGAACCGTACATGAGATTTTCACCTCATACGGCTCCTCGCGAATAAATCGATTCAAAAATATTTAACAAAAAAAAAATTCATTTTTTTATCTATTAGAAATTTGTATATCTTGCTTTGATATAGAACCAAATATGGATTCTTATAGACCATTTTTTCTATCCATATCTAACTAGATAATGTTGTTTTGATATAAGGTTCTAACGAATCCATATTTGTCTTTTTTTTTTATTATCATATTGGGAAAAATTTCTAAATTAAAAAAAATCCACATTTTCGCGGGCGAATATTTACTCTTTCATTATAAATTTAAGATGTAATGTTGGGTTAGTCCACAACTCCTCAAAAAATAATGAATTCTTAGTTCCGTCCGCCATCCCATCTAATGAATCAGTAAGATTATGAAATTTAATATAATCTTAGGTATTCACAGGTTCCATCGTTCCCATCGCTTTTCGGTTTATGGTTAGGTCTAAATTCTACAATGGAGCCTCTTTAATATTAATAAGATAAGATTTTATTTTCATAAAATTTTCTTATTTTTCGTATTTATTTTATTCTTTTTTGTTGAATCAACCTTCTCAGTTTTATTGATTCGCAGCTCTTGATTTGTATATTCTAGGAATATATTCATCCATATATGGATGAATTTAGAATATGGATGCTTTATTACACTACCTTTTATGAAATGACCCATAGACCTTTACATAGTAGAATTCTATATCATTGATATCTTTTTTTCTATCTTTCTTTCACCCCTTCATTTATCTGTATATTCTTATTGCTTTACAACTAATAATCAGATTCTTTTTTATTTCAGTTGCTATAATTATAGCACCACATAGATCTTTATTTTGATT